ACTTCTTCGAAGTATGAGCTCGAAGAAGCCGGCCCCTCCCCTAATTAAATCATAAAACTATCAATTAACAAACAAGCGTCCAACACAGTTAAAAACCAAATGAGATGTTTACGCATTCTGTTATACTCCATTCTCTTTAATAAAAGGTAATTCCTCATATGTATGAACGAAAGGAGGAGAAACATGAACCCATTCTAAAGAGGCCCAACTCTCCCCACCTTCATCCGTTCAAGCAACAAATTCCTCTTCTCAAACATATATATCATAAATAATATATATGAAAAAAATGACTCCTATTATTGAAATAGTAGAACCCAAAGAACTAACTAAATTTCAACCAGCAAAACTATCTGCAAAATCAGAATATCGTCTTGGAAAGCCTGACAAGCCCAAAAAATGCTGAGGGAAAAAAGTCAAATTGACACCGACAAACATTAACCAAAAATGGGCCTTGCCATATAACTCATTATAACAATACCCCGTTATTTTTCCTACTCAAAAATAAAACCCACCAAAAATAGCAAAAACCGCCCCCATAGAGAGTACATAATGAAAGTGGGCTACAACATAATATGTGTCATGTAAAACAACATCCAAAGAACTATTTGCTAATACAACACCAGTCAAACCACCCAGGGTAAATAAAAAAACAAACCCCATTGCCCAAAGCATAGGGGTGTCTAATCTCAAAGTTCCCCCAAAAATAGTGGCCAGCCAACTAAACACTTTTATTCCAGTTGGCACAGCAATAATCATAGTTGCCGCAGTAAAATATGCTCTTGTGTCCACATCCATCCCACTAATATATTAAGGAAACCACTATAGAGGCCCCCCCACGCCGGAACTAATCCGAGCTTGGACTGTCCCTTAATCCCAACCTCTTCTTTCGTTTTAAAAATTTTCATTTACTTTTCATCACTTTAAAAAAGCTATTTTTTTTTTAGTTCATAAAGAATGTTTCTTAAAAAAATTTATAACCCTAGCCAAAACCCCCCTCTGATTTCCCTCTCAAAGATAAAAGTTATCTTTTTTATTAAACCGATAAGCCCCACTCAGTTCCCCTTTAAGTTGCTCCAAGACCAATCAATCCTTAAGACCTTGTCCCATCACAAAAAATAAAACCACTTCTTTTTGAGCTCTCTTCTTTCCACTATACTTAAAATTAATAATAAAATGACCCCCGCCATCAACTAACCCCACAAGTCAAGTTTCAAAAAGACCAACAGGAAAGCCCCCCTGAGAATAACCCAAAGTAAAAGCCAGTAAAAACCCAAAACCAAGTAGGGGCTTTTTATCTGTAAGATAAAACCTTTCTAATAAATTCGACTTTAAAAAGCCCACATGTCCATTTTCAAATCGGCACTTTATATAATAAAGAAGCTGGGCTTCCCCTGTGCTACGCCAGATTGAAAATATTATACCAAAGCCCCTTACACCATAAAACTTTTTTTTTATTATAAAACCCCAACCAACAATCTCAACAAATCCAATCCACCAAGAAAAATCTTGCGGAATTAAAAACTGTTTATTAAGTCTAAATCTCCCGCATGCAGTCTCTAAGGACCCCAAAACCCCTCTTTCTCAGAAAAAAGAAGATCCACCAAAAAGGGTCTTGGTTTCCCACTGATTAACCCTAGGAAAACCCAATCTTTGCCGCCTTAATTTGTAAGACAAAAGTCTTGTCGGCCAAACATTTATTTTCAAAAGATTTTGCCAGCATATAGCAGGACAAGGTTCAAAAATATTACTATTTTCAATGGCTAAAAACAACCGTAAACATATGATGGGCCCACACAATAAAACCTAATATTCCAATTGAAAGCATTGCATAAACCATACCTAAGTATCCAAAAATTTGTTTCTTAGCAACAAAAGTTGGTATTATTTGAGAAATCATTCCAAAGCCAGGTAATATTAAAAATATAAACTTCTGGATGCCCAAAAAACCAAAACAAATGCTGAAATAAAATCGGATCCCCCCCCCTGCGGGGTCGAAGAAAGTAGTGTTAAAGTTTCTATCCGTTAAAAGCATGGTTATTGCCCCCGCTAATACGGGCAAAGACAATAATAATAAAAAAGCAGTAATCAAGATAGACCACACAAATAAGGGCATTCTATTCAACGTTATCCCGGGAGCCCGCATATTAAATATAGTTGTTATAAAATTCATTGCACCCAAAATCGAGGACGCCCCAGCTAAGTGGAGACTAAAAATAGCCATATCCACCGCCCCGCCAGAATGGGCCTGAATGCTAGATAAAGGAGGATAGACCGTTCATCCGGTCCCCGCTCCTTGTTCAACAAAAGAGGAGCCTAATAATAATATTAAAGCAGGGGGCAACAGCCAAAAACTAATATTATTAAGCCGTGGGAAAGCCATATCAGGTGCCCCAATATATAATGGAACCAACCAATTCCCAAACCCCCCTATCATCACTGGCATAACCAAAAAAAAAATCATAATAAAAGCGTGTGCCGTAACAATTACATTATAAAGATGATCGTCTCCTAACATAGCCCCCGGAGCCGAGAGCTCTAATCTTATTAGCATACTGAAGGCCGTGCCGAGCATACCTGCCCCAATCCCAAATACTAAATATAACGTACCAATGTCTTTATGGTTAGTAGAAAACCCCCAGCGAATTATGTATAAACTTTTCATTTTTTTACCTTTTTTTCTCGTTAACGAACATAATTATAAAAACAAAAAACTAAGGAACGACCCAAACCAAATAAGAGAAACGACAATGATAATTACCAAAATAAATTATCGAAGAACATGCCTCCAAATAAAAACCACTTCTTTAGTTAGCTCCAAACCACCCCCTAAAACAGCCCTACTTTTTATCACCGACTTTCTTATTAACCAATTAATTTTAATCGTGGGTAAAACAAAAAACACCAATAAAAAAAACAATAAAAACAAAACAAGTAAAGTTCATCTATATTGAGTTAAAAACACGGTAGTATCTAATTGTGGCATTTCAACTAAAATATAACCAAAACCAATTAAGTCAGGGAGTGCGGGACTCGCACCCACATTTTTAGCTTTGAAGGCTAACGGTCTACTTTAACCTAACCCCCTCGATTAATTTTCTTATCAGAAGACAATCCTCAAAAAAAAACTAAACAACCCCCCAAATAAATATAGCAACGCCAATTAATATAACTAAAGCATAGTTAAAAACTAGACCCGATTGTAAGTTACTAAGACCTCGAGCCAACTCAATCATAAAATTTGATATTCCCTTAGGACCCACCAACTCTAGTGCGCCTTTATCCATAGTTCGATATGACATTTTATGACCCGCCTTCCACGCTTTCTTCGTTAAAAAATAGTTAAGAACATAGTTAAACTGCCAAGCAGAATATAAAAAAGTATAGCCTATTCGGCCCATAAACGAAGGCACCCTAAAAAAATTCACTGAATAAAAATAAAGAACAATAACTAACACCGCCCCCCCCAAACTAAGGGAAACTGGCAATAACTTAATGGGGAGAGAAACAATTGGAGGAGATGTTATTTGAAAAGACCAAACCACCTCTTTAACCAAATAGCCCACGAAAATACTCCCCAAAGCTAATAATATTAAAGGCAAAACTAAATTCCAAGACCCCTCATGAGCACGTCTAAAAATCGGTTTTCTAGAATTGGTATTTGATAAAAAAGTTAAATAAACCAATCGAATCGAATAAAGAGTGGTAAGTAAGGCCGAAAACCCCCCCAATCAATAAGCAAAAGTTAAATAATATTGTTCAAAGGCCAACTCTAAAATCAAATCTTTAGAATAAAACCCGGTTAAATAAGGAAACCCCATTAAAGATAAAGAACCAATAACAACCATAATATAAGTAAGGGGAATTAACTTAATCAGCCCCCCCATCTTCCTTATATCCTGTTCGTCAGACAAAGCATGAATAACAGACCCCGCACTTAAGAACAATAAAGCTTTAAAAAAAGCATGGTTCATTAAATGAAATAAGCTTATGGAGTAATGAGAGATCCCACAGGCCACCACCATATACCCCAATTGACTACAAGTCGAATAAGCAATAACTTTTTTTAGATCATTTTGAACTACCCCAACGGTAGCGGCCAAAAGCACCGTTAAAGACCCAACAATTATTACGGTCATTAAAGCAAGTGGAGCTTGTTCAAAAAAAGGAGAAGATCTAATTAATAAAAAAACACCCGCCGTCACCATGGTGGCCGCATGGATTAAGGCGGACACCGGAGTTGGTATTAAAATTTTTCTACACACGATTATTCACATAATAGACAGGACTTTCTCTTCTACTTTACAACTTATTTACTTTTTAAAAAGGTTTTGCATCTTCACCTATTCTCATTCCAACCCGCCTTTAATCCACTCATATACTAAACCCAAAGTTAAAACCCCTAAAAACCCCATCATAACTCAAAAACCAAAAGGAGAAATTTGATTAAAGAGAACACACCAGGGGAAAAGAAAAGATATTTCTAAATCAAAAATTAAAAACAAAATACCGACTAAAAAAAACCGAACTGAAAAAGGACGTCCTGGAATTCCAAAAGGCTCAAAGCCACATTCATAAGCCGAAACTTTCTCTCGATCCGGTTGTTTTACCCCTAAAAAATAAGAAGCACCAGAAAAAAGCGCGGAAAGAACTACACTAAAAACCAATAAAACGAAAAGACCAAAATAATCAAGGATCACCGTAATAACTATTTTTTTAACCCCGCAGTGAACTAAAAGATTTTAAAATTATTGTTCCTCTTATTCGATAATACGCAACCATAATGGCTAAACCAATAGCCGACTCCGCCGCCGCGATTGTTAAACCCATAATTGTAAAAATTTGTTCTATTAAAAGATCTACTTCAATAGAATTAATTAAAAACAAAAAAAAAGCCGCTAATAAAATTAATTCAATAGAGATTATCATTATAATAAAATGCCCTCTATTAAGAACCACTCCCCAGCCCCCCAATAATAATAATATAACGATAACAATTATATACTTATAGTACACTATTTTATTTATCCAATAATTAAAAAGAATGCACTTATTTTTACATAAATAAACTATTCCTTAGATAAAGACAATATTCAATTAATATACCGATCTAACGAGACCGCCTCGATTACAATAGGCATAAAAGAATGATTCGCCCCACAAATTTCGGAACATTGACCGTAAAACGTCCCTGGTCTTTTAATAAAAATTCCAACTTGATTTAACCGACCCGGAACCGCATCCATTTTTACACCCAATGCAGGGACAGCAAATGAATGTAAAACATCCGCGCCAGTCACTAAAATTCTCACATGAGTATTAATAGGAAGGACCAATCTATTATCTACTTCTAATAACCTAAAATCACCACTATTTAAATCCGACGTCGGTACCATATAAGAATCAAACTCTAACGTTTCTTCCTGATAATCTGAATATTCATAAGACCAATACCATTGATGTCCAATTGCTTTAATTGTTAAAGCAGAACCCACAACCTCATCCATCAAATACAATAATTTTAAAGAAGGAGAGGCGATAAAAACCAATATTACAGCTGGGATTATAGTCCAGACTATTTCTAATAAAGTTCCGTCAACCAAATCTCTGTCATAATACTTACCATTTAAAGCCTCAACAAGCAACCACAACACTACTATTACGATAACAATCAATAAAAACATAATCTGATCATGAAAAAAAATTATCTCCTCCATCACCGGATCGGCCGCCTCCTGCAAACCCAAGTGTCAAGGTTCCGGTATATCCTTCTTTCCACATACATTTACAATATAAAAAAAATTATTTAACATTTGCTCTTAATTTTTTATAATAACCCACTAAAAACTATGAACCCCACCAATAAATACAAAGATATAAAAATAATCACACCACATCCACAAAATGCCAATACCAACTCGCCGCCTCAAACCCGACATGTTGACGACAAGTAAATTGATTTAATTTTAATCTAAGCAAACAAACGGTTAAAAAGGTAGTCCCAATTATAACATGAAAACCATGAAACCCAGTCGCCATAAAGAAAGTAGACCCATAAACCGAATCCGAGATAGCAAAAGGAGCCTCATAATACTCGATTGCTTGTAACCCCGTAAACAAAACACCAAGAAGAACAGTTAAAGACAAACCCAAAATTGCCTCTTCTCTCTTTCCACTAACTATAGCGTGATGGGCCCAAGTGACAGTCCCACCAGAGCTTAATAAAACAGCAGTGTTTAACAAAGGAACTGAAAAAGAGTCTAAAGGATGGACCCCTTGAGGAGGTCAAACCACACCCAACTCAACAGCTGGCGCCAGACTACTATGAAAAAAAGCCCAAAAAAAAGAAAAAAAAAAAAGAACTTCCGAGAGTATAAATAAAAGCATTCCATATTTTATCCCTTGTTTAACTATTAAAGAATGATGCCCCTGAAAAGTCGACTCTCTAATAACATCTTGTCATCAAACGAACATAATTATCACAATTATCAAGGCTCCCAAATACATAATTTGACTTAAACCATAATGAAAATACACAACACTACCTACAGTTATAAAAAAAGCCCCCCCCGCCCCCAAACAGGGCCAAGGAGAAGGCTCCACTAAATGATAAGGATGACATAAAACAGTTCGCATCACCAAACTAATAACCAAGCCCCATAATAAAACTTATTTGAGTTATAGCACTCATTTTAATAAAAATAAGTTTTAACTAGGTCTTCCCAAAGTCCACAATAGAACCCAAAGAACTAACCAAATTTCAACCAGTAAAGCTGGCACGAGTGTGATTCAAGTCTCCAGCATTCACGGCATTAACATTTTTCTTTTAATTTTTGGACAATGTAAAAGAGTACTTCTTTTCACCGTCCCCAAGGGCCAGTTCCCTCACCCTCACTATGTTACGACTTACTCTACCTCGAAGATATTAGGAACCCTTTTGAGGGGCAACCAAACAACCTTTCTAAGCAAAGGCGACGGGCAATTTGTACTAACACTGAATAAATTTCATTGAAACGCTCTACTTTTCAATTACTATTAAATCCAACTTTCCGTTATCTTCCAGGCACCTTCCGAACTCTTATTTTTGGGTTTCACATTCAAAGTTCCCCATTGTATAAAAAAATGTAGCGCATCTAATCCCCAAACATTAGGACAATAAGACCTGACTTCATCCAATAGACAAACCACTGGGTTAAATTTGTTTTATGTTTAATACACAAATTGACGACGGCCATGCAATACCTGTCAACAAGGGATTCAAGTTTGGGTAAGGTCTCTCGCGGACTATCGAATTAAACGACACGCTCCTCTAATTAAAACAGTGAACAGCCAAGTTTTTTGAATTTTAATCTTGCGATCGTACTACTCAAGCGGAAAATTTCTTACCTTTTAGAATTGCTTCACATCTTTTTCATTATTTACAGTATGGACTACCAGGGTACCTAATCCTGTTTGCTCCCCATACTCTCGTGTTTTAGCCAACACATTATAATCTTAGAAGTAAATAGTCCTCACGTCTAAAGTTCTTTTTCCTATTTACACATACCACCGTTACAGAAAAATTCCATTTACTCTCTTTAATAAGACGGCCTATCACACCCTTTACGCTTTTGCCTATAAGACTAGCCCTTAAGTTTCACCGCGTCTGCTGGCACTTAATTTGACGGACTAGGTAAAGGTGCCCTCTCTGTGTCTTACTTTCGTATATTGCACAAAATTCTTTACTGCTGCCTCGGGGGCCAACACCCCATTTGAGCTTTCCCCTTGTCTCAGTGAAAATGTGGCTCCTAACTAAAGCCCCGCATCATAAGCAAGGTGGTCCTTTACACCCCCTTCTACCTAATACGACTCCGGCCCAGCCAAACTTGGCCTCCGGGTTTCCTCACCTGTTCGCACTCTATCGTCTAAGTCTGAAGACCAAACTTTAGATACTAGCATGTATTTTGGAGGTCACTTATCTTTTATCTTCCCCAAAACCAAAGGACTTTCGACTCTCAGAATAATCTTTAGATAAATAAGTAAATTAAGCCCCCCCTGGGCTAAAGATAACCCCATTCTTTATAGGGTCTATAATTACAGAAGGAAATATTCCAAAAATGAAAACGGCTATTACCAAAGGGGAGATGGCCAATAGCTCACGCCTGTTTAAATCTCTAATAAAAAGGAGATAGTTGGAGGCCGCCCCAAAACTAATTCGATTATATAAATAAAGAGAATACGCCGCAGACCAAACCATGCCCGAAGTAGCTAACACCCCAAGCCCAAAATTATATTCAACAGCAGCTAACAACGAAAAAAACTCTCCAACAAAATTACAACTTAAAGGAATCCCCATGTTAGTTAATGATAAAATCAGCATTATACAAACAAAAATGGGCATTGTGAGGGTAATCCCACGATAATATTTAATAAGACGAGTGTGATGACGCTCATATAAATAAGTAATAGCAATAAAAAGGGCTGAACTAACAAACCCATGCGCTATCATCATAAAAACCGCCGCCACCAGCCCCTCAATTGTGTGGGTAAATAAACCTAAAGGAACCAACCCCATATGTGCCACCGAAGAATAAGCAATAAGCCGCTTAAAGTCCACTTGTCGACAAGTCAGTAAGCCTCCATAAATAATAGCTACAACACCCAACATAACAATTAAGGGGGCAAAATACTCGGAGGCAGCGGGTAAAATCGGCCAAGAAAATCTTAAAAATCCATAACCCCCTAACTTTAATAATATTCCCGCTAATATTACTGAACCAGAAACGGGGGCCTCCACATGAGCTTGGGGTAGTCAAATATGAAATGGTATTTGAGGAATTTTAACCGCTAAACTAAGAAAAAACCCAGCCAGCACCCACTTTTGAGTAGTAACAGGTAATTTTATATTTAATAATACCTGATAATCGGTTGTTCCTGTAACACTATATAATTGAAAGATGCCCAAAAGCATAAACACCGACCCCGCGAAAGTATAAAAAAAAAAATAATAAGAGGCACGCACCTTTTCTTCTCTGGAGCCTCAAACACCAATCAAAAGAAACATAGGGATCAATATGCCCTCAAATAAAATATAGAATAGAAGTAAATCAAGCACTAAAAACACTCCAATTAATAAGGCCTCTAAAAACAATAAACACAACAAAAACTCTTTAAATAAATGTTTAATTGACTTTCAGCTAATTAAAATACAAATTGGTATCAATAGTGCAGTTAAAATAAAAAAAAACAAAGAGGCCCCATCTAAAGCAAAAAACCCCGGACCCCATTGGAAATTTAAGGCCGGAGAAATGATCCATTCTATTCGATTTATAATTTGAAATTGTCCCTCTAAATCAAAAGCCCCTCATAAAACCAAAGCACTAAGCAAAATTGCCAAAGACCACTCTAACGCAACTCTTTTTAATTTTACACTATCCTCTCTCGAAACCTTCATCACATTAATTATCCCCATAAAAAGCAAAAAAAAAACTAGACTTAATCCACTTTTTAAACCAAACATTATACACTCTTTACTCGCCCTCACTGTGTTACGGCCCACTCCACCTCGGAGATATTAAGAGCCCATTTAGCAGCCAGACGCTAATTATTCCAACATAGTCACCTAAGCGCCCGATATGAGCGCATAACTCGCCAGCATCTTATCTATTTATTAAGATTTTTTCTCCGAAATTTTTCATTAAAAAAATTTTAAACCAGACCTTCCCCCCCCGCAATAAAACCTTAAACTTTAAGTCCAAAGACTAATCAAAAGACAACACTTCCCAACTAATGTAATACAATTGTGTCCGCCAAATAAATAGTGGCTAATAGACAAAAAACATAAGCCTGAATTACTGCAACAGCTACTTCTAATAGTGTTATAAAAACCATTATTAATAAGGGAAAAACCCCCGCAAGTCCACTTGCAATTAACATATTAAACCCAAACCCTGCTAAAATAGCAAATAATAGATGCCCAGCCGACAAATTAGCCGCCAAACGAACTCCTAATGAAATAGCCCGGGAGCCATAGCTTATTGTTTCTATCATTACCAAAAGAGGGGCTAAACCCAAAGGGGCACCACTCGGCATAAAAACACTAAAAAAATCTCACTCAAATCTCCAAAAACCAGCTAGAGTTACACCTATGATTATTGAAAAAGATAAACCCAATGTAACTACAACATGAACAGTTGGGGTAAAAACATAAGGAAATAAACCCAACACATTCAAAAATACTATAAAAAAAAAGAGAGAAATAATAAAAGGAAAATACTTTAACCCCTCAGACCCTAAATTATCTTTCACGACACCATGAAGATGATCATAGATTAACTCAATAATAGATTGCCACCTTTTCGGGATTAATTGAATCCCCTTAAATAATAATAAAACCACAACCACTGCTAAGATCATCATCATTGATGAATTAGTCAAGGCGATCAGAGCCACTATTTTAAATTGATCAAAATAAGCACCGTTCATTAATATCTAAAACACAACCCCCAAACAAAGCCAGGCTAAGTCGGAAGACCAATCTTTAGATAAAATTCTTTCGACTCAGTTTTTACCGACTAGTTTGGAAAAAAATATCTTGTCTTTTGACCATGGGCCCTACTTCTGATCCAACTTCTTGTGTTAATACTAACGCCCCGATCATAGCTACTAAAAGAACAAGACTAGCCAAAATAAATAAATAATAACAAGCTATATACAAAATTCGTCCAAGCGCCTCCATGTTTTGATACTTCATTAAAAACCAGGGAGTAGCCAAATCTCAAGCCCTTCTTATTTCAGCCCCAAAAAAAGCTCGATGAGTATAAGAGCCACCTATTATTAATCAACTTGAAGCAACTTCTGAAAAAAAAAATGTTCCAATAAGTAACCCAATAGGAACGTAATTTGTCATATCTGCCTCCCCACCCAATCGAAAAGCGGGGGGGAAATCTGTTAAATTCAATAGCATAATCACAAACAAAAATAAAATAGCAATAGCCCCCACATAAATTATTAAAAACATTAAAGCAACAAAAGCTATCCCCAGCCAAAGAAAAAAAACCGCAGAACCAGTAAAGACAACAACTAACCAAAAAATCGAATGAATGGGATTAAGCGCTGATATTACCATAATTCCAGAACCAACAATTCCAAATCCTAGTATATAAAAAGCCACCCCAATCAGGTTTACTCTTTTTTAAAATAATCCTCCCACAGCCCAATGGGCTAATTGCAACCATAAATTAGGAGAGAACATTGTAAATCCAATGACATACAAACCAGCACCAATTAACAAAGCCTTTCTTAAATTTATTCAGTTTTCTTTTCTTAGCATCTTTGAGCTAATCAAAAGAGAAAAACTAGCTTGAAAATAAATAATTTTGACTATTCTAACATAATAGACACCAGCCACTACAGAACATATCACGGCCAAAAGAAAGACTAAATAATATTGACATACCACCCCAGACAATAAAACCAACCACTTACCTAAAAACCCCACTAAAGGAGGAATCCCAGCGATCGAAAGAAAAGTCAAAGCCAAAGTTAAAGCTAAAACAGGCAATCTCCTGGAAAGCCCACTAAACTCTACAATCAAACTCCTTACGGTGCCTAAAGCTAATATTATAGCAAAAACACAAATAGACATAATTACATATAAAATCATATATGTTAAACTAGCTTGAAGACTCTCAAATGATCCAACCTCTATTCCCCAAAGCACAAATCCCATATGCCCCACCCCACTGTAGGCTAACAACCGTTTAACTTTGGTTTGGTTTAAAGCACCGAGAGCCCCCACAACCAACGAAAAAAGAGTCCCAACTAATAAAATATTAACCGCCGACCCAATTGAAACCAAAATTGAAAAATAGCCAACCTTAGGGACTATGGCCAATAATGCCGTCGCCGTTGTCGGTGCTCCATCATAAACATCCGGCGCCCACATATGAAAGGGAGCAACAGACAACTTAAATAAAAGGGATATCACGATTAACAAACTACCGATAGGAACTCTAATCTCAGAAAAATCAAACCCCGGATTCAATGCTAAATTTATATATGGGATATGAACCCCTCCCGTAAATCCACACAATAAAGCACACCCAAATAAAAATAGACCAGATGAAAGTGCACCTAATACAAAATATTTTAAACCAGCTTCGGCACTTTGCCCAGACCCCCCCTTTTGAGCGACCAAAATAAAAAGGGAAAGAGTGGATAATTCAATGGCCAAATAAACAGAAAGTCAATTACTAGAAGAAACTAAACAAAGACTTCCTAATGCCACCATTAAGTTTAAAATGGGCAAGTGCGCATTCGTTTGAAAAAAATTTCCAGGCACTCGTTCCCCAAAGAACTTTGGGAAAATTAGCTTTTCCGTGTCCACCATCAATAAAACGGCGATAGAACCTATGATAATAATTAACTTATTAGTTTCAGTTCAACCATTTACGGTCAACAACCCACCCACAGATAATTCAAAAAAAAAATTCGACAAATACTCAAATAAAAAAGAAAGGCCCCCTCCCCACTCACTTATAATTAATAACACTAAAACCGATAGTTTTAAAACAAAACTATTCATACTAATAACCATTAAACCCAACGTCAAAACACCTAATACAAAAAGCTCACTGACCACTCACCCCATTAGCAAAGCGACACCCAAACCCCCATTTTTAAGCGGAAGAGATTTTCAACACCACCTCCATTACGGAGGGGGGCCATTTCCACCCTTTACAAATCAATTCCGAAGAACTGAAGGCAAAACCTTCTAAACTCGGCTCGACTTCTACCGGCTGTACGAGGCCTGCTTCGACTAATGCATTTCGCCTCTCTGCTGCTCGGGCGACCCCCTCCTCCATATAATGATATGCGCAATAGCAGTAAGAGAGGGCAGAGAGGCACAGGACAAGTCCCCCAGCGACTTTTACGACGGACCATTCGCCTCCCATTTTCAAAAAAACAATAGTTGGTTTTCTAATTCCCCCAACAAAGGAACTCAAATAAGAAAATAAGAAAAATAAAAAAGAGAGACCAACTGCCCAATTAATATAAAGGGCTCTTCCACTACAAGCGACCCAACTCAAGTAAGAAGAAAAAAGTCCACTATTAAAAATCAAAAAGCTATACGCCCAAATGGACGAAAGGGCAAGCCTCTTAATCAACTTCGGTGAAATAATGGAAAAACAAGTAATATTAATATGCTAAAAAACATAGCCACAACTCCCCCGAGTTTATTCGGTATTGAACGCAAGATTGCATAAGCAAATAAAAAATATCACTCAGGCTGAATGTGCACTGGAGTCACCAATGAGTTGGCTTGAATAAAATTTTCTGGGTCGCCTAATAGATTTGGCGCCAGATACACAATAACACTAAAGAGCATAAGCGTAACTACTATTCCATATAAATCCTTGGATGTATAATAAACATGAAAAACCACATTGTCCACAGGGGACTTAGACCCCACAGGACTATTTGACCCCTCTACATGTAAATACACTATATGAACCCCGGCTAAAACAGCTAAAATAAAAGGGAAGAGAAAATGAAGACTATAAAACCTAGTGAGCGTAGCCCCAGAGACACTAAACCCCCCTCAAACCCATTGCACAATGTCGGTCCCCACATAGGGAAGGGCGGACAATAGATTTGTAATAACTGTAGCCCCCCAAAAAGACATTTGACCTCAAGGTAACACATAACCCATAAAAGCCGTCGCCATCGTCAAAAGAAATATTACGACACCAACTCCCCAAACCGGGCCTTTCGTATAACTCCCATAATACAAACCTCTCCCAATATGAAGATAGAGACACAAAAAAAACAGAGAAGCCCCATTAGCATGAAAATATCTTAATAAAAACCCATAGTTAACATCGCGCATAATATGTCCCACCGATGCAAAAGCCAAACCAACCTCTGCACAATAATGCATGGACAAAAAACACCCTGTTGCGATTTGCATAACTAAACATAATCCTAATAAAGAACCAAAATTTCACATATAACTTATATTTGAAGGAGACGATAAATCTACCAAGACACCATTCAACGGAGATAAAAGCGGATTCTCTTTGCGCAGTGGCATAGGAAACCCCCCAGAATTAAACTTCTAACTAAACAAATTTATCTAAAGAATAGTCTTCAGACTTAAACCAATTAAATATCTCAAACAACAAATTACAAAATAGCTTAGATCGGAGGCGGGCCATTTAACCCAAAAAGAACACTAGCCACAAAAGTTACCACCCCCAAACTTAGAGGTAAATACGTCTTTCATAACAAAGCCATAAGCTGATCATACCGAATTCGAGGAAAGGAAGCCCTCACTCAAACAAAGAGTAACATTATAAAAACAGCTTTTAGACCAAACCACCCGGCTCCACCTTTTAAATATTTTACCGGAGAAAGTCACCCCCCCAAAAAAAAGATAGTTGTTAAACAACTCATCAATATAATATGAGCATATTCAGCAAGAAAAAATAAAGCAAAAGACATCGAAGCGTACTCTACGTTATACCCCGACACTAACTCCGACTCTCCTTCTGTTAAATCAAAGGGAGCTCGATTAGTCTCCGCCAAAGCTGAAGCAAAAAACATTATTGTAACAGGAAATAATGGGAAAAAAAACCAAATACCACTATTTTGCGCTAAAACAATTTCAGTAACACTTAAAGAGCCAACACACAATAGAACCGAAATGATGATCAACCCAATCGAAACTTCATAACTAATCATTTGAGCAGCTGCCCGAATCGCCCCCAAAAAAGCATATTTCGAATTACTCGCCCACCCGGACATTAATATCGCATAGACACTTATCGAAGAAACAGCCAAGATATACAAAACCCCTATTTTTAAATCACTTATTAAAACCCCTCTCTCATAAGGTACAACCCCTCAAACAATTAAAGCCAAGGCAAAAGAGACTACTGGAGCCGCTATATAAATAAACAAATTAGTTTGATGCGGAATCACCATCTCTTTGGTAAATAATTTTATGCCATCCGCAAAAGGCTGAGCTAACCCACTAACTCCCACTACATTTGGCCCCTTTCTAGCCTGCATATATCCTAAAACCTTTCGTTCGGCTAAAGTTAAATAAGCTACTGTGATAAGCAATGGAACTACGACCATTAATATTTTTAAAAGTAAATGAACTATTACCACGAACATTTTAAAGTTGATTATTCAAACCCCCTTTAAAAAATTTCACAATCAAAGTTTACTTTAATTTATAAAGTAGAATCACAAAAAGTCTCGGAGGTTCCAATAATGAAAGCATTCTAATTTCGATCAATTTTTAAACTCTAACCTCATACTCTTAAACTTAATAAACCAATCTATTAAGTTTAGTTACTTACCTCCAATTTTGTTACCTGCGGATAAACTTCTTATTTTTAAAACTCTTATTAAATAAAAATAGACTTTCAACTCTTCAAAGCCCTCCCAGCATACAGTGACTCAATAATTCTAATTAATTACTTAGACGAAAGGGCCCAACATTTACCCTCCATAGCATCCGGCAACCAAGTATGCAACCCCAACTGTGCAGACTTTCCAACCGCCCCCACAAACAATAGCAAACAAATTAGAGTAATGTCGCTAGATGGGGCAGAAACAACAACCATATTAAACACAGAAGAAAACTCTAAAGACCCAAATCTATCCAAAATACCAAACATAGCTAAGACCAACCCCATATCCCCCACTCGATTAACTAACATGGCTTTTATGGCCGCTTTGTTTGCTTCAACTCTAGTTAATCAAAAGTTTATTAAGAGATAAGAACATAAACCAACCCCCTCCCAACCGATAAACAATTGTACATAATTGTCGCTGCTGACCAATACAACCATCAAAAATGTAAAGAGAGACAAATAAGACATAAAGCGAGGAATATGAGGGTCCCCTGCCATATATGCCGTAGAAAAGATATGAACTAAAGTAGAGACTGTTGTAACAACAAGTAACATAATCGCAACCAAACTATCAAATTGTAAGCCAAAATAAACAGTCAATAGATCAGAATCTAACCACCTTCATAATTTTATATGTGTCGTAGAAAAACTTAAAATTACTTCATAAAATACCAAAACAGATCAAGATAAACTTATAATCAAACAGCTTGAAGTTAAAATCCCAGCACCTTTTTCTCCTAATTTTCTTCCTCCGACACCGGCAGCAAGGGCGCCCACCACTAAAAGAAACAAGATACAAGTATACACCCTAGACCTTTGTTTCTCGTAATTCTGGCAAGCTAGGCACAATATGACCAGTTATCTCTGACATTATCATGTCTAACTCCTGGAGCGTTAATGGGCTATTATTTACTACCCCTGAATCCATACTTTTTAAAAACGAACAACCATCTGCAAGAAACCCCTCCCTCATCAGACAGAGAGCCCTAAATAAATATAGCAGCACCAATTAATATAACTAAACCCGATTGTAAATTACTAAAACCTCGAACAAACCCAATCAGATAAAAACCCTAATAATGAACAATTCCTCTTCAGAACTTCAAACAACTTGATATAATTTTCATACTTTAGAAGCAATCAGCAATTAACTAAAAGACCCCTTCAAAAAGTATCCGAGTCAATCAATTGATTGTAACTTATAAAAATAAGAGAACCACTAATTTTTCGATCCTTTCGTACTAGAAAATAGTTATATCAATGTTTCTTCAAATTGTAGATAGAAACCAAGCTGTGTTACCACGCTTTTAACTCAAATCATGTACGGCTTTAATGGACGAACAGACCAACCCTTGGGAGCGACTGCACCCCAGGATGCCGCAATTCAACATCGAGGTCGCAAACATCGTCGTCAATGAAAACTCTCAAACGTTATTGCGCTGTTATCCCCAGGGTAACTTTTATTTGCTTATCGTTAACTATTTCACCCTAAATTAACGGGTCACTTAAACCCACCTAAAAAGTAAGTGTCTGCTCAGGATCCCCCCTTGGCAGTCAGACATAACTAAAAAGTTATCTTAAGCCCGCCTTCGTTACTTTTTTAAAGGCGGTCGCCCCAACCAAACTGTCCCACTTATCAAATCCCAAAGACATAAATTTTTGAGTTGGCTTTCTTAAAATAAAAGAGTGAGCTTTTCTAACCCTCGTTAATCCGAGAGGTTAACACCACATTTAAAAACTATTTATTTGTAAGAAATAAATTAATTTAAGCCACATAAGTTTCCAGTAAAGTTCCATGGGGACTTCTTGTCTAACAATTTGGATGTAGCATCTTCACTACAAATTCAATTTCACTGGAAATTTCCTTAAGACAGTGAGACCCTCGTGACACCATTCATACCGGCCAACAATTAATTGACTATTGATTACGCTACATTATCACGGTCAGTGTTACCGCGGCCATTTAATTGTCTTTATAAAGTTGGCTCTACCAACCCTTTTAGATACAACCATTGGGCAGGTCTCACCTTTCATACTTCTACCTTCATATTAGCAAAAAGCTATGTTTTTGGTAAACAGTCGAGGCCTTGTGTTTAACCCTCTAATGAGAGCTATAAACTGGCCGAGTTCCTTAAAAAAACTTTCCCCCTCACTATCTCCCACTTGTGTTAGTTTGCAACAGTAATATTTTGTTATAATTATTTCCTGGCACTTTATGCGTTTATTATTATCACCCATCGGTAACCTCCTTAGAGGCTGTTTCACCCAAACCCTTAGGCTTGGAAACCAGGGGAGATGAAGCAACAATTTTTTTACTCATGTTCACATTATCTCTTCTGATTCTTGGGTTCTCACCACCACCTAACAGTCTGTTCTACTACCAAGCAAACTTCTTACTGCCCTCAGAATTTCAGTTCAATTTTTAGCCACCATAATTTTTGGGGAAAAAGAGTTCTTGAGTGAACTACTACGCATTCTTTCAAAGATGGCTGGCTCCAAGCCTACCTCTTCATTGTCTAAATCCCATACTCCTTTTACACTTAATTATTGAATCTTTAACTTTAACTTCTGATTTGGGCTCCCCCCTTTTAACAACGGACCTATTCGCCCCCTGTCTGTCTGTCCACTTCGAATTTTACCTTCAAAGTCTATCCCCCTTAAAGCGATAGGCCTTTACCCTAAAATTTTAATAAGGCATCTAATGAAAAAAAACTAAATAGTCCAACTGATTAATGTTCTTCTATTTATTTTTTTTCTATCTTTTCATTAACACAATGCCCTGTGTGAACGCACTACTTACATAGTTTTCGCAGAAAACCAGCTATCTCCAAGTCCGATTGGTCTTTCGCCCCTAACCACAGGTCATCCGAGGTTTTTGCTACAACCACCGGTTCGTTCTTTAAAACTGCCCATGGTTAGATCACTTGGTTTCGGGAAATTTGACTAAAGAGCCTTCTCGACTTCTCTTCACCTACATTTTTATCCTCAAGAAAGTTTACTTAAATTTGCCAAACGATATCTCATAAACCCATTATACAAAAGGTACACTGTTTTACAGCTGCTTTAAAAGACAAATTTCCAGATCTTTTCAAGTCTCTTTCAACTTTCCTTCACAGTACTCGCGCTTTCAGTATAGGACTAACATTTAGTCTTAGATATGTGAACTCCTTTCTTCCACTATTTACTCACTTTCTGGACTCCTCCGCTTTCGCTCCCTGCTACTTACGGAATCTCGTTTGATTTCTCTGCACTACTCTGATACTAAGATGTTTCATTTTTCAGTTCTCTTCATTGCGTCTCCGCATTGAAACACGAGTTTAAAGCTTCTTCTTCGCTCTTTCGAATCTCCCGTCCAATTTAGCCTATCTTAGTCTTCCCTTTTTCTCCCTTTTCTTTTACCCAAAACTGTAGAGGCGGGAATCGAACCCACTTCTTCGGGGCATGAGCCCGGTGACTTACCATTCGTCCTCTCTACA